TATTCTACTGGATCTTACGGAGCCAGTTCATATCATATACGACACGATCGGGTCTGATCATAGAAAGGATTCTCTTCAAACGAACCAGCCTATCCTCTGTATGGGGCTTACGCGGTGGTTGGAACAAAGACACATTTTTTGTAAATTCAAATGTGGCAGATAAAGGCATATATCTGCACGGCCCGATCAATAGTTCAAGTCACACACTCCCATAATCCATTTTCTCTTCGGAGAATCCGCTTCAACTATAAGTGTCAAAAATATATATTTTTGTAGAGTTGAAGAGCAATATCCAAATACATGTCTTATTTTTTTCAATAATCCATATTTGTAGCAATGAAATACTATTCTTCCTACCCCAATGATTGATTCAAAATATTAATGGTATAGAGTCTTCCTTATAAAAGTAGAGTCTTCCTTATAAAGGGCCCGAAATACCTTGTTTACGTATCATTGGGAAGTGCATTAACATAAATACGGCAGTAAGAAGAGGTAATACAAAAGTGTGTAAACTATAAAAACGAGTCAAAGTGGATTGTCCCACACTAGCACTTCCGCGTAATAACTCTACCAGGGGCGATCCTATTACAGGAATAGCGTCAGGCACACCCGTTACTATTTTGACTGCCCAATAACCAATTTGGTCCCAAGGTAAGGAATAACCAGTTACACCAAAAGATGCGGTCAATACACCCAAAACCACGCCCGTAACCCAAGTCAATTCACGAGGTTTTTTAAAACCACCGGTAAGATACACACGAAATACGTGCAGAATCATCATTAGGACCATCATACTTGCCGACCATCGATGAACTGATCGAATTAACCAACCAAAGTTAGCTTCAGTCATTATATATTGAACAGAAGCAAAAGCCTCTGTAACGGTCGGACGATAATAAAAAGTCATAGCAAACCCCGTAGCTACTTGTACTAAAAAACAAGTAAGCGTAATTCCTCCTAGACAATAAAATATGTTGACGTGAGGAGGAACATATTTACTAGTTATATCATCTGCAATTGCCTGAATCTCAAGACGTTCTTCGAACCAATCATAGATTTTATTGAGATAGGTAAACCGAGGAGACCCCCCCCGAGAACCGTATATGAAAATTTCATCTCGTACGGCTCAAACAGAAACACCCCAATACTAGTTCTAACGGATGTGTGGAATAGAAAGTTTTAAATTTCTTAATTCTATGATTCTTTTTTTTCTGAAGATATGAAAGAATAAAAACCCGAAAACTATTCCTTGTGGTTATAATGCCAAAAAATCAAGTCGGCTCATTCGTCTCTATATTGATCGTTATAGGCCTCTTGAATCTTCTATTTACCTATTTTCTTTGTTGTTATTTATGTGTAATGCGGCTTTACTGCTGTTTTTTTTTTTATTATTGATAGGAATTCTCTTGTTAAGACCCTATGAATCGATTAAAACCTCAGATTCATACTAGAACCACGATGATTCAATAAAACCCCCTCAAACTAAGTCCCCCAATTCCCTGAGTAAGAACCGTTGGATCATCACTTATTCAATGACTAGATATAATGACTAAAAATCCAAAGAAATCTTTGTCCTTTGATCAAAATAAGCATAAAAGGAAGTTTGAAAGAATAAAAATCTTTCTATTTATAACTTCTAACTCTTTGAAAAATTTTTTGGAGTCCGGCCGCGAGGTCTGACTATTAAGTATGAATCATAGTTCTAATACTTTGTAATCTATGTAATCTATTTTATATATTCCGTGCTCCAGATACTAAAATGAATATCCGACGAAGTAAAACCATCTCTATCAAGATGACAGACCCATTCTCTGTACTAGCCATAGGATCAATTATACCAAGTCACACACTCATATTCCGGAAATACAGAAAAAAAGAAATTCCACGGTCGAACTACCAAAATAGAATGGGATAAAAATCAGAAAACTAAATGCTTCACTTTGTATTGAAAAAGCTAGTTAATGGTTCTTGTGAATCTAATTCATTGAAATTCCATCCAATAAAATGGAAGAATTATAAATCTCCAAAATAATAGATAGAAATACTGCAAATAGAGCCATTGCGAGACCCATCAAAGGAGTAGTTCCCCAACCAGGAGCTACTTTACCATATTCTGAATTCAATGGTTTCAATAAACTTCCGGCATTCGTTCGTTTTGGGCGGCCAGATCTAGAACTACCCTCAACGGTTTGTGTAGCCATAATATTTTATATTCATTAAGATCTGTTGACTTTGTATACCATTCCGTTGTAAATAAATGATCTTATCATAGATCCATTGTGGTCTTAAAACTATATAATGTCTTAAAACTATATAATAATGGAAACAGCAACCCTAGTTGCCATCTTTTTATCTGGTTTACTTGTAAGTTTTACTGGGTACGCCTTATATACTGCGTTTGGGCAACCCTCTCAACAACTAAGAGATCCATTCGAGGAACACGGGGACTAGTTGAAGTAATGATCCTCCCAACAGTGGGAGGATCATTACTTCAATTGAGATAATGAAAAATTATTTCACCTTTTTACTTTTTAGTTGGAACTTTAGGCGGTTCGCGAAAAAAGATAGCGAAAAAAATTATTCCTAGAGTTGAGACTAAAAGGAATGTATAAACCAATGCTTCCATAGATTCGATCGTGGTTTACAATTATAGCTTCCATACCTGTTTATTTGGGATCGTCTCCCGGATAAAGAAAGAACAAAAGTCAAAGAAAAGGCAGCGAGTCAAATGTCAAATCAAGATTTATCCGGTACCCCAACCCTATAGTCAGTCAAATAAACTAAAAACGAAAAGTAACAAAGCAATATTGTATCAAACTACCTGTCTTCTTGTAGTTGGATCTCCAAGTTTTTGGAATGCTCCAAATTCCACTTGAGCATCTAAATCCGGATCAATACCAGCAAAAACATCTCTAAACAAGGTTCTAGCACCATGCCAAATATGTCCGAAGAAGAAGAGCAAAGCAAACGAAGCATGCCCAAAGGTAAACCAACCCCTTGGACTGCTACGAAAAACACCATCGGATTTCAAAGTAGCACGGTCTAATTCAAAAATTTCACCCAATTGAGCACGTCTAGCATATTTTTTCACAGTAGCGGGATCGCTATAACTGACTCCGTTCAGTTCGCCGCCATAGAACTCAACAGTTACACCTACTTGTTCGACACTATATTTTGATTCTGCCCTTCTAAAAGGAACATCAGCTCTAACAATTCCGTCCCCGTCGACCAAAACAACCGGAAATGTTTCAAAAAACGTCGGCATACGACGTACAAAAAGTTCACGCCCCTCTTTATCTCTAAAGATAGGATGTCCTAACCACCCAACGGCTATTCCATCCCCGTTGTCCATGGAGCCCGCTCTGAATAATCCACCTTTTGCCGGATTATTGCCGATGTAATCATAAAAAGCTAGTTTTTCAGGAATTTTAGACCAAGCTTCGGATAAACTTTGATTTTCGGCTAAGCCAGCACCAATTCTTCGATATATTTCTTGTTGGAAGTATCCTTGATCCCATTGATAGCGCGTAGGACCAAACAATTCAATCGGGGTAGTTGCTGAACCATACCACATAGTTCCAGCAACTACAAAAGCTGCAAAAAAGACAGCGGCAATACTACTGGAAAGGACGGTTTCAATATTTCCCATACGTAATCCTTTGTATAGACGTTGGGGTGGACGAACACTAAGATGGAATAGACCTGCCAATATGCCTAAGGTCCCTGCTGCAATATGATGAGAAGCTATTCCTCCCGGAACAAAAGGATCAAAACCCTCCACACCCCACGCTGGATTTACGGCTTGTACCCTTCCGGTTAGTCCATAAGGATCGGACACCCATATTCCAGGACCATACAATCCTGTTACATGAAATGCACCAAAACCAAAGCAAGCCACCCCTGAGAGAAATAAATGAATTCCAAAGATCTTAGGCAAATCCAAAGAGGGTTTTCCTGTACGTTCATCAGTAAATATTTCTAGATCCCAATACACCCAATGCCAGATAGCTGCCAAAAAACACAAGCCAGAAAACACAATATGTGCCCCGGCCACACCTTCGTAACTCCAAATACCCGGATTCGTTACAGTCCCCCCTGTAATACTCCAACCGCCCCATGAATTCGTTATTCCTAAACGAGTCATGAAGGGTATAACGAACATACCCTGTCTCCACATTGGATCAAGAACAGGGTCAGAGGGATCAAAAACGGCTAATTCGTATAGAGCCATCGAACCGGCCCAACCAGCAACCAGAGCTGTATGCATTATATGGACAGAAATCAAACGACCGGGATCATTCAATACGACGGTATGAACACGATACCAAGGCAAACCCATGGAAATACCCCTTTATCAACGAAAAATAGACACAATGTAACTTTATTGCATTGGAGAAAACTATGCTATGGACTCCTTTTTTAGGGGATTCTCTTGGGGAAAGTATTAATATTTGTTTGATGCTTTTCGTAATAATTACTTTTAGTAATAACGAAACTATTTTGTTCGTAGGAACAAAAAGAAGCAGATCTATTCTACACCCGATAAGTACCAATACGCAATGGTAAGGGGGTTGTTACCATTTTATATGAGTGAATGTATATATATTTGTTCATCATTCAAAGGACTTATTTGTAAGAATTTTCCTTTATTCATTTTGTCTTCTTTTTTTATGAACTTAGTCAATCTAGGGATAAAATAGGATAATAAAATAGGATATAAAATCAATAAATAGTATTATATTAGGCCACTAAACCCACTGTTACGCTTTCACATCAAAGTGAGATATAGTACTTAATTTTTCTTTTATTTAATGCCTATTGGTGTTCCAAGAGTACCTTTTCGAAGTCCTGGAGAGGAAGATGCATTGTGGATTGACGTATAGTGCGACTTGTCAGATATATTGGGCATATGGTATTTCCCCGTTCTCTTCCCCGATCGAGATATCCCCTCTTTCGCCCAAGAAAGATTGATTCAATTATCAAAAATTTGGAGCGTGAAGTGCAATTAGATCCATTTTTTAGGGAGGGTATACGGATTAATATTATCAATTAGAATAATTTATGGTTGGCTTGGTTAGACCAATCAAATGAAGTATCCAGGCTCCGTTTAGAAATAAAACCAATTGGTAATAAATATATTTAGGATTACGACTTAATATCATATTTTAGTTATTTCTATTAATTTATATATTTCTAAATAGAAATACTAAATAGAAGTGATCTCAAACTATTAATCAATCGAGTAATATGATGAATGCGTTGAATATTTGTTGGAAGACGTGAAATAAATTGAAAAAAAAAGGGAAGTCGTAGAAAAAGGACGTGGTATTGGGGCATTTGTCCTATATGTGCAAATCCAAATCGGGCGGATCTTTACTCGGAGTAGAGCATAAACCTAAAAAAATTGAAGAAGCCCAGTCAGCAACAAGAAAATTACATCGCGATTTAGATTGTATCTCGATGAAACAATACATCAATGAGAAGTTAGTCAGATGAGTTTAGTCATTTTTTTTAGATAAACAGGCCAAAACTTATCTTTCTTGAAAAATGAAAGAAAAGTCCCTTTTTATAAGTTAAAAAAACCTGTTATGAAAAAAAAAGCTAGAATCTACACATTGATTCCTTTTTTTCATGATTTTTGTTGAACCGTATGCATCAAAAGGTGCATGTACGGTTTCTAAGGGATACTATTTTATCCCAATCAACCGACTTTATCGAGAAAGATTACTTTTTTTAGGCCAGGGGGTTGATAGCGAGATCTCGAATCAACTTATTGGTCTTATGGTATATCTCAGCATAGAGGATGATACCAAAGATCTGTATTTGTTTATAAACTCTCCTGGCGGATGGGTAATACCCGGAGTAGCTATTTATGATACTATGCAATTTGTGCGACCAGATATACAGACAGTATGCATGGGATTAGCCGCTTCGATGGGATCTTTTATTCTTGTCGGAGGGGAAATTACCAAACGTCTAGCATTCCCTCACGCTCGGCGCCAATGAGTTTTTTATTTGATTTGAGAGAAAAAAGAAAACTATGCCTTCACACTATATGAAATATTAAGTAATAATAGCATGGCACTTCGAATTCGATATGAGAGATTTTTTTAAAACCCTTAGATTATGTATCGAAAGAGTAGTATGAGATAAAAGGTATTTTCGATTTTAGCCAATCTATCGGGAGGCCTATTTCAGCGTCACAAACTTTTTTATTTTCACACCAGGGGCTCTTAATCTTAACAATATTTATGTTATGAAAGAATATGAAAGAAAATAAATCTTTTTTTTATTTGAAAATAAAAAAAAAAAAGAAACTTTGGGATTGCTAAATAACAGACGAAATAAATATATAAAGCAACGGAACCATCATAGTATTTTTATAGTATTTTTGAACTACTACAAAAGGAAGGGTGGTTATTGGATCATTTACCAACCTGAGTCTGATAGACCCTATAATTTATTTTATATTTCTTCGATGTAAGTAAGGTAAAAAAAGTGAATTCCATTATAGAGCCGTATGCAATGCGCAAAAGATGCCTGTACGGTTGTTCAATTATATCTTTTTTTTATTATTCTTTTCTTTATCTCCTCACCTTTCACTTTCATCATGCGAGATAGAAGAAACATTTTTATGTTATATCATTATATCATCAGGGTAATGATCCATCAACCTGCTAGTTCTTTTTATGAGGCACAGACGGGAGAATTTATCCTGGAAGCGGAAGAACTGCTGAAGCTACGCGAAACCATCACAAGGGTTTATGCACAAAGGACAGGCAAACCCTTATGGGTTGTATCCGAAGACATGGAAAGAGATGTTTTTATGTCAGCAACAGAAGCCCAAGCTCATGGAATTGTTGATCTTGTAGCGACTGAATAACAAAGAAAAAGAACAAGGATTTCACATGAATTCGTGATTTGGGATTTTACTTTCTTACCGGATTTAATATTCTATTTATTAATTGAATTTCTTAATATAGAAATTCAAAATATAGAAAAAAAGAATTCCTAAGCATCCGGTTAAGGTCGATCTAAACCAGCCCATTATATATATGATTCAACATGCCAACTATTAAACAACTTATTAGAAACACAAGACAGCCAATCAGAAATGTCACGAAATCCCCCGCTCTTGGAGGATGTCCTCAGCGACGAGGAACATGTACTAGGGTGTATGTGCGACTCGTTCAGACCATGGACTAGGACAAAAGAAAAAGAAAGAAAACAATTGATCCAGTATCACCGATCCGTACCTGTGAGTAGGATAAAATGGACGAACTCCATTGAATATTCAATATCTTAAAAAAAAAAAGATCTATCCTTCGATTGGGGTATCAAATGTATGGTTCTCGTTGGTGCAAATCCAACCACCTCAATTTAAAATTTAAGATGAGAAAGAATTCCCCATTGATATCAAATGGTATTCATTAAGCAGGGGAAATCTTATTTTAAAAAAGTAAAAATTTAGGCCTTATTCTTGCAAGAACGGACTAACAGGGTCAGCTACTCAGCTAATCTTCATAATTAAATACCGTTACTGTATAAGTAGATCTCGTTGTGAAAGACCTAGTACTAGATAATTATGGGTAGAGCCAAAGAGTGTGAACTGTACAAGTTAACAATAACATTGATTAAATGAGGGAAGGGCTCCGGTGTATAGAGAAGACCTCGCCGTTTAAGAAGTAACCATAGAAACGATGGAACCCACTATAATCCATTTATATTTATTACTTTTTTATTTACTATGTGTTTTACCTAGTATCAATACAATTTTGATTTTCGAGGGGAAATGCCTAAAAAAAAATCGTGGTCGGGAAGGTTAGAGTAGCAAAAGCCATTGGAATTTTTATTTTATACATTGGAAGAATCCGTTTTGTTATTAATAGACTAGGACACGGGAAGGGAATAACTGAAAGAAAGGAAATCAATTAGTTATTCATCAAAGTTTCATTTATTCAATGACCAGAATTAAACGAGGGTATATAGCTCGAAGACGTAGAACAAAAATCCGTTTATTTGCATCAACTTTTCGAGGGGCTCATTCAAGACTTACGCGGACTATTACTCAACAGAAAATAAGAGCTTTGGTTTCGGCTCATCGGGATAGGGGTAGACAAAAGAGAGATTTTCGTCGTTTGTGGATTACTCGTATAAATGCAGTAATTCGAGACAATAAAGTATACTTCAGTTATAGTAAATTAATACACAATCTGTACAAGAAACGGTTGCTTCTTAATCGTAAAATACTTGCACAAATAGCTATATTAAATAGGAGTTGTCTTTATATGATTTCCAATGAGATCATAAAATAAAGAGAGTGGAAGGAATCCGTTGGAATGGTTTAAATGGAGTTCCCTGGAAAATGAACTCTGAGAAGGTAGAGTAGAAATTAGTATAATAAAATATGAAAAAGTCGTCAAAATGAAAATGAAGAAACACGTTCAATAAAAAATATTTCTTCTTCTTCCCCAATTTTTTTTTTTCGAACGACAATCAAATCTGGATTTCCTATTTTTAGAAAAAAAAAAGCGTCAATCCGCATTTGAGTTTGGATTGGAATTTTTTTTTGATTCAATTCAAGAGTCAGCCTATTTTTTTCTGGTTCTAAGACCAGTAGTTCTAGCGGTTGACTCGCTTCTTTCAAATTGTTTCTCATTATTAAGAAAAGGTAACGGAGATAAAATACGAGCTTGTTTTATAGCAATAGTAATTAATCGTTGTTGTTTTAAGGTCAATCGATTCACCCGTCTAGATAATATTTTTCCTTGTTCGCTAATAAATCGACTAATTAAACTCATGTTTCTATAATCAATTCGATCCCCCGATTGGATCGGAGGCAAACGCCTACGAAAAGATCGCTTGGATTTAAGAAAGATTCGCTTGGATTTATCCATGGTTTGTTTATTCCTTATCCTAAAGATCCTATTTCTTAATTCTCCATCACGGTTGGTCCGATCGAAATAGGATTTTGTTTGTTTATATTTAAATCAATAGATATTAGATATATCTAATATGTCATTTTTAATCTTCCTTGGAACGGAAGACTGACACACGAGCGACCAGTTAGATCTATTTCTTTATCTCCCCGTGAATCGTATGTTTGTAACAACGGGGACAGAATTTTCTCAATTCCAATCGACTAGGCGTATTATGTCGATTCTTTTGAGTAATATATCTGGAAATGCCCATTGATTCCTTATTAACACGATTTCGAACACAACTGGTACATTCCAAAATCACCGTTACTCGGACATCTTTACCCTTGGCCATGAGCCTCCTTTGGTTTTTGATTCATTCAATTCTTTAATTTTCCGATCCGAAACGAGGAAGAAGAAAGGAACGAAAAAAAAAAAGAAACAGGTAACTCGAAATCGAATTATGAAAGAAAGATTTCGTTGCAATAAATCAATATAAATAAATATAGTAATAATAACAATATATTAATAATAAGTAATATAATGATTTCTAACTATATTACTAGATTTATAATTTAAAATTGCCGTACAGCATTTAATTTTCATTTAAGTATCTTGTATGATATTATTGCCCCAACCATCACATTTCACTCTATTTTTTATTAATTTCATTTAAATTTAAACCTGGCCCGAGTTACTAGTTTCACCGAGGAGGAATCCCTTTATTTGTTTTTCTAACGTATATTCTAAAAAAAAAAGGGAAGGGATTAGTTACAGATATTTGATTGTATCTCTAATCCTCTTCCCCCCCTCCCATATCAATAACTAGAATGAAAAAAAGGGGAATATCAACGCATCCGGAAAAAAACGATTGATCTCTATCAATAAACCTGCTAAAGACCCGAACCATAGAGTACTTACTACCGGTGCCACGGAGAGATATGTTTTTAGATCTCGCATTTTAAATTCTCCTCTTTCTTTATTATTTCTAATACATAATGGTAATACATATATACCCAGATGTGTATATGTACTTAATGACCGACCGCTTGTATTTGTACGCGGAATCCCTAATTCAAGTTGAAATGTACAACTTGAAATGTGCAAAATAGATATTACTTTTCTTAATCTTAAAAGAAACAAATACGCCCCTTTATGCCAGAAATTCTCGAAAAATATTCATTTTTTTACGGGGTCTCATATTTATTTCATACTTTATTTCATACTTTATATAATAGAAATATAATAGAAGTATTTTACTATTTTTAATATAATTATATTATTATATGAGACCAAAAAGGAGAAATGACAAGATATTTGTGTATATCAATGGAGGAAATAAAGATATGGAAAACAAAGCAGGGATTCTCTACAATGACATTGTAGACCAATTGAAAGGGATGTAGCGCAGCTTGGTAGCGCGTTTGTTTTGGGTACAAAATGTCACGGGTTCAAATCCTGTCATCCCTACCTATTACTTATCTTCTGAACAGTAACGGGGGGTCAATTGAGATCGATTAAAAGAAAATTGGACATACACAAAAAATCTTTCATTTTATGTATAGTATATATGCAAGACGGATTGGGGTTATGAAATATTCATTGTGATACTAAAGCGCTCTTAGTTCAGTTCGGTAGAACGTGGGTCTCCAAAACCCGATGTCGTAGGTTCAAATCCTACAGAGCGTGATTCTGTGTTCTTGTTAGTCGCGCTAGGTCGAAAATTACCACCGAAATAATTAAACCAATCAAAATTTGACCTCCCGCGAATTAAAGGAAGTAGGAGGTCAATCAAAAAAAGGATGTTAATTAATCAAAGTTCCAACTGATCACCACGTCTGTATTGTAAATATGCAGTTACGAATAATCCAGCCAAAGTAATAGGAATTAGACCCAATACGATTCCAAATAGAAAAACTTCAATCATTTCAATTTGTTTGAGAGGGGAAAGGGGAGGTAATATCTATCCTTAAATAGTAATCCGTATTGACTATAAATCTCAATGACCAAGAATTGTAAATTGATACGGTAAGGAACTATAGAATATATGAACTATCACAGATAAGGTTTTTTTATGAATTGTTCATTTAATTAATTTCAAATAAGGCGTATCTTGCTCAGACCGATAAATAGAGCTGAGGTTATAGTCAAAGCTGCTAGTAGAAAACCGAAATAACTAGTTATAGTAGGCATGAAAAGGCTAAATGAAATATGTTCTTTTTCTACATATGTTTAGAAAGCACTTCCCTAAGTTTCCATTTTTGAAAGATACGAGGATAGGCAAAAATACCAACCAATTGAAAGTATAAGTTCAATTGAAAGTTTTTGATTCATCAAGTATTATAGATGATATTAACAAAAATAAATTAACATAAGTAAGAAATCAATCCATCGTCTGGGACATTTACGCATCCCGCAATTTCGAATCAACAGATTCTTTGGTCAACTCTTGAGTTGAATAAACTAATATTAGTATATAACTAATATATGTATATATAGAATATTCTAAATCTAAATAAAGTAATAATTACGAACTTTTTTAAAAACTTCATTCAAAAATGAAACTTTCTTTTGGAATAAAATTGGAAAAGAATTTTGATCATTTTTTAGTGTATCGAAATATTGAATCCATTTTTTTTTTTTTTTCGAACGCCCAGCGAACTCAGTAGTGGTTCATTCACATAATCTCGCGATTGAAAAGAAAAAAAAGTATCACATGACCAGATCAATCAAAACTCGGTTTTAGATTTTGTCTTTTCATATTCCAAAGCTACCTCCTTGTAATTAGGTCAAGAAGGATCCCCTTTCCTTTGTTTGGATCTAATACAACAATGCGTGCATTGCCAATATTGATTATTCTTTTATTTATTCGTTGTTCTCTTTCTTTCATGGAATACTATCTACTATTAGTACTGGGCGACTAATCAATTCTTAAAAAAAAAATTCTACAACCACAAAAAGGATATCTTTAGATGTTACATCTAATTGAATCGTGAGAATATGATAAGTTCCTTCAGAAATTATTGGAAACCAACCCGTCGGATTCACATTTTATCTGATCTTCAGTTTCTAGTCCAAAGCCAATAATGAAGAAAATAAATATACTATAAGTAATATAAGTAGTTTTATATTAAATGGTACAAAATTCTATATTGATACGCAACAAGAAAAGAAGAAAGAAATTATCTAACACTTCATTTCGGCACTGATTGTGAAATTGCATTGCTGTGTCAGAAGAAGGATCGCTATACTGATTCGGTATACTCTAAAGACACCCTTGGTACAATATTGACGATCTCACAAAGATTTTTTTTCAGTGAATTTCCATTTACTGATTTCATCTTTTACGGAATCGACCCCCCCGACTGTACAAGAATATGCGGAGCTCAACATGTCTGGAAGCACAGGAGAACGTTCTTTTGCTGATATTATTACCAGTATTCGATACTGGGTCATTCATAGTATTACTATACCTTCCCTATTTATTGCGGGTTGGTTATTCGTCAGCACTGGTTTAGCTTACGATGTATTTGGAAGTCCTCGTCCAAACGAGTATTTTACAGAAAGCCGACAAGGAATTCC